GTGGTGGTCCCACTTATGGGGTCAAATCACTACGTTCTAAGAAGAAATATTGGAAGATCAATCTCATCGATCTTGTAAGTATCATACCAAATCCCATCAATCGAATCCTTTTTTCGAGAAATACGAGACATCTAAGTCGTACAAGTAAAGAGATCTATTCATTGATAAGAAAAAGAAAAAACGTGAACGATTATTGGATTGATGAGAAAATAGAATTCTGGGTAGCGAACAGTGATTCGATTGATGATGAAGAAAGAGAATTCTTGGTTCAGTTCTCCACCTTAACGACAGAAAAAAGGATTGATCAAATTCTATTGAGTCTGACTCATAGTGATCATTTATCAAAGAATGACTCTGGTTATCAAATGATTGAACAACCGGGATCAATTTCCTTACGATACTTAGTTGACATTCATCAAAAGGATCTAATGAATTATGAGTTCAATAGATCCTGTTTAGCAGAAAGACGGATATTCCTTGCTCATTATCAGACAATCACTTATTCACAAACCTCGTGTGGGGCTAATAGTTTTCATTCCCCATCTCCTCATGGAAAACCCTTTTCGCTCCGCTTAGCCCTATCCCCTTCTAGAGGTATTTTAGTGATAGGTTCTATAGGAACTGGACGATCCTGTTTGGTCAAATACCTAGCGACAAACTCCTATGTTCCTTTCATTACGGTATTTCCGAACAAGTTCCTGGATGACAAGCCTAAAGGTTATCTTATTGATGATATTGATGATAGTGACGATATTGATGATAGTGATGATAGTGATGATGACCTTGATCTTGATATTGATACGGAGCTGCTAACTATGACGAATGTGCTAACTATGTATATGACGCCGAAAAGAGACCAATTTGATATCACCCTTCAATTCGAATTAGCAAAAGCAATGTCTCCTTGCATAATATGGATTCCAAACATTCATGATCTGCATGTGAATGAGTCGAATTACTTATCCCTCGGTCTATTAGAGAACTATCTCTCCAGGGATTGTGAAAGATGTTCCACTGGAAAGATTCTTGTTATTGCTTCGACTCATATTCCCCAAAAAGTGGATCCCGCTCTAATAGCTCCGAATAAATTAAATACATGCATTAAGATACGAAGGCTTCTTCTTCCACAACAACGAAAGCACTTTTTCATTCTTTCATATACTAGGGGATTTCACTTGGAAAAGAAGATGTTCCATACTAACGGATTCGGGCCCATAACCATGGGTTCCAATGCGCGAGATCTTGTAGCACTTATCAATGAGGCCCTATCGATTAGTATTACACAGAAGAAATCCATTATAGAAACTAATACAATTAGATCAGCTCTTCATAGAAAAACTTGGGATTTTCGATCCCAGATAAGATCGGTTCAGGATCATGGGATCCTTTTCTATCAGATAGGAAGGGCTGTTACACAAAATGTACTTCTAAGTAATTGCCCCATAGATCCTATATCTATCTATATGAAGAAGAAATCATGTAAGGGAGGGTATTCTTATTTGTACAAATGGTACTTCGAACTTGGAACGAGCATGAAGAAATTCACGATACTTCTTTATCTTTTGAGTTGTTCTGCCGGATCGGTCGCTCAAGATCTTTGGTCTTCATCCAGACACGATGAAAAAAATTGGATCACTTCTTATGGATTCGTTGAGAATGATTCTGATCTAGTTCATGGCCTATTACTATTATTACTATTAGAAGTAGAAGGCGCTCTGGCTCTGGCGGGATCCTCACGGACAGAAAAATATTGCAGTCAGTTTGATAATAATCGAGTGACATTACTTCTTCGGTCCGAACCAAGGAATCAGTTAGATATGATGCAAAATGGATCTTGTTCTATCGTTGATCAGAGATTTCTATATGAAAAATACGAATCGGAGTTTGAAGAAGGGGAAGGGGCCCTCGATCCGCAACAGATAGAGGAGGATTTATTCAATCACATAGTTTGGGCTCCTAGAATATGGCGCCCTTGTGGCAATCTATTTGATTGTATCGAAAGGCCCACTGAATTGGGATTTCCCTATTGGACTGGGTCATTTCGGGGTCAATGGATCATTTATCATAAAGAGGATGAGCTTCAAGAGAATGATTCGGAGTTCTTGCAGAGTGGAACCATGCAGTACCAGACACGAGATAGATTTTCCAAAGAACAAGGCTTTTTTCGAACAAGCCAATTCATTTGGGACCCTGCGGATCCATTCTTTTCCCTATTCAAAGATCAGCCCTCTGTCTCTGTGTTTTCACGTCGAGAATTCTTTGCAGATGAAGAGATGTCAAAGGGGCTTATTGCTTCCCAAACAAATCCTCCTACATCTATATATAAACGCTGGTTCATCAAGAATACGCAAGAAAAGCACTTTGAATTGTTGATTCATCGCCAGAGATGGTTTAGAACCAATAGTTCATTATCTAATGGATCTTTCCGTTCTAATACTCTATCCGAGAGTTATCAGTATTTATCAAATCTGTTCCTATCTAATGGAACGCTATTGGATCA